GTCAGAAGCTTGTGATTTAGTTTTTGATGCAGCAAGTAAGGAAAACCAATTTTTAATTGTTGGGACTAAAAAAAAAGCAGCTGATTCAGTAGCCCGAGCTGCAATAAGGGCTCGATGTCATTATGTTAATAAAAAATGGCTCGGGGGTATGTTAACGAATTGGTCCACGACAGAAACACGACTTCATAAGTTCCGGGATTTAAGAATGGAACAAAAAATGGGGGGGATCAACCGTCTTCCGAAAAGAGATGCAGCTATGTTGAAGAGACAATTATCGCACTTGCAAACATATCTGGGTGGAATTAAATATATGACAGGTTTACCCGATATTGTAATCATCATTGATCAGCAAGAAGAAGATACGGCTCTTCGAGAGTGTATCACTTTGGGAATTCCAACGATTTGTTTAATTGATACAAATTGTGACCCCGATCTTGCAGATATTTCGATTCCAGCGAATGATGACGCTATAGCTTCGATCCGATTAATTCTTAACAAACTAGTATTTGCTATTTGTGAGGGTCGTGCTAGATATCTAAGAAAGCCTTGATTAATAATAAGATAAAATGACTTTTTGACCTCCATAGATTTTTAGAATTACTTGTACGGGTCTGGAATAAAAAAAGAAAAACTAATGGGGATATTATGTGATTTGTTGGTATACAAAATATAAAATTAAAAAAAAGCGATGATTGAATCAAAATAATTCCTTTTCAAGTTCTATTTCTGTCAGAGGGCAATATGAACGTTCTATCATGTTCTATCAACATATTCTATGCTATATCTGGTGTGGAAGTAGGCCAACATTTGTATTGGCAAATCGGGGGTTTCCAAGTGCATGCCCAGGTACTTATCACTTCTTGGATTGTAATTGTTATCTTATTAGGTTCAACTGCTATCGCTATTCGAAATCCACAAACTATTCCGACTAGCAGTCAGAATTTTTTCGAATATATTCTTGAATTCATTCGAGACGTGAGTAAAACTCAGATTGGAGAAGAATACGGTCCTTGGGTTCCCTTTATTGGAACTCTGTTTCTTTTTATTTTTGTTTCAAATTGGTCCGGGGCTCTTTTACCTTGGAAACTGATACAGTTACCTGAAGGGGAGTTAGCTGCACCTACGAATGATATAAATACTACTGTTGCTTTAGCTTTACTCACGTCACTAGCATATTTTTATGCGGGTCTTAGCAAAAAGGGATTGGGTTATTTTGGTAAATACATTCAACCAACTCCAATTCTTTTACCCATTAATATCTTAGAAGATTTCACAAAACCTTTATCACTTAGTTTTCGACTTTTCGGGAATATATTAGCTGATGAATTAGTAGTTGTTGTTCTTGTTTCTTTAGTACCTTCAGTGGTTCCTATACCTGTCATGTTCCTTGGATTATTTACAAGCGGTATTCAAGCTCTGATTTTTGCAACTTTAGCTGCGGCTTATATAGGAGAATCGATGGAGGGCCATCATTGACTTGTTTTTGATTTCGAAATAAGCTTTTTAGCTTAGATAAAAGCAAAGTAATACTAATATTAGGACATTGTTTGTTTTCAAAAAATTGTAATTGCATGAGCTTAAATCAATCAAATACTAAGATTGCTATGCAATGATTCGATCTAATGAATTCGTCTATTTTTCTAGAATCATGAAATGAGAAAAAAAGGAATAAGAGAGGAAAGAAAAACTCGATTCCTAAAAAATGGGTTGGTAGGAGAGCGGGTGTTGGCCGAGGTATCTCTAATCTAATGATTATAAGTCAACTCTTGGAACTTTTTTGAAGATGGATTCTATTCTATAATCGGATTAACTCTAAGATAGGAATAGTAGGTTTACATTATCCAAGGCGGACTTGTATATGTGATAATGGATTAGGTATATATGACCTAAGGATAGATCTAATTTGATTTATTGCTATAAATTTAGACGGGGATTTCAATAGAAGTTCCGTCTGTGATTGTGAATTGAATAAGAAACGAAATCAAGAAAAAGAAGGAAGAATATAAAGAACAATTCGGGACAAAGCAACGGATGAAGTAAAGTTCACATCAGAGTTCTGAGTTACTTCGCCTGGATCAATTTAAGTGATGGAATAATTTAGTTCTAATTCATTGGTTGCTTGTATCATTAACCATTTCTTTATTTTGGTGCGAGGAACTTATAATGAATCCACTGATTTCTGCTGCTTCCGTTATTGCTGCTGGATTAGCCGTCGGACTTGCTTCTATTGGACCTGGAGTTGGTCAGGGTACTGCTGCGGGCCAAGCTGTAGAAGGTATTGCGAGACAACCCGAGGCAGAGGGAAAAATAAGAGGTACTTTATTGCTTAGTCTAGCTTTCATGGAAGCTTTAACAATTTATGGACTAGTTGTAGCATTAGCACTTTTATTTGCAAATCCCTTTGTTTAATCTAATCCTAGCAATCTAAAATTTTAAATACATATTTTTTATTCCCCTGTCCTTCCCGTCCAAAATTTCACTCCTACAATTCCTTATTAGT